TTCTCGACAAATATCATCTCTTTCGTTATTCTAAGTGTTTGTTCTATTCTGGGTAATGAAGAACTTGTTATTCTTAACTCTTGGCTTAAAGAATTCTTATATAATTTAAGCGACACAAAAAAAGCCTTTTGTCTTCTTTTATTAACTGATTTTTGTTTCGGAATCCATTCGGTCCGTGGTTGGGAATTCCTAATTGACTCCGTCTTTGGATTTATTCAAAACGATCAAATGAGATCTCTTCTTGGTTGCCTTTTACCAGCCCTTTTACATACCTTTTTTAGTTGTTGGACCTTCCTTTATTTAAACTGTGTATCCCCGTCACTTGTAGTGCTTTATGATTCAATAGTTGAGGGCGACTGAAACAAGATCTGATCCGACGATACAATCGATAAAATTCCCATCTTTATTGCTTTGTACACAAAGCCGTATTTACCCCTTCTACCCCTCTGGAGGTCCTATATTCCAGTAAACTACTTTGGTAAATAGCAGAATTGTAGGTAGGAAACTATACTAGTAACCCACCTAATTTTATTGTATAAATTTTGAGATCAATGATTGGACCAGGACTATGCAAACTAGAAAGACCCTCTCTTGGATAAAGGAAGAGATTACTCGATCCATTTCCCTATCGCTAATGCTATCTATAATAACTCATGCATCCGTTTCAAATGCATATCCCATTTTTGCGCAGCAAGGTTATGAAAATCCGCGAGAAGCGACTGGGCGTATTGTATGTGCGAATTGCCATTTAGCCAATAAGCCTGTGGATATTGAGGTTCCACAAACGGTACTTCCTGATACTGTATTTGAAGCAGTTGTTCGAATTCCTTATGATATGCAACTTAAACAAGTTCTTGCTAATGGTAAAAAAGGGGCTTTAAATGTAGGAGCTGTTCTTATTTTACCCGAGGGGTTTGAATTAGCCCCTCCGGATCGTATTTCGCCCGAGATGAAAGAAAAGATAGGCAATCTTCCTTTTCAGAGCTATCGCCCCACTAAAAAAAATATTCTTGTGATAGGTCCTGTTCCTGGTCAAAAATATAGTGAAATCGCCTTTCCTATTCTTTCCCCGAACCCCGATACTAATAAGGATGTTCATTTCTTAAAATATCCCATATATGTAGGCGGGAACAGGGGAAGGGGTCAGATTTATCCTGACGGGAGCAAGAGTAACAATACAGTTTCTAATGCTACAGCAGCGGGTATAGTAAGCAAAATCATACGAAAAGAAAGGGGGGGGTACGAAATAACCATAGCGGATGCATCGAACGGACGTCAAGTGGTTGATATTATCCCTCCAGGACCGGAACTTCTTGTTTCGGAGGGCGAGTCTATCAAAGTGGATCAACCATTAACAAGTAATCCTAATGTGGGTGGATTTGGTCAGGGGGATGCAGAAATAGTACTTCAAGATCCATTACGTGTCCAAGGCCTTTTGTTCTTCTTGACATCTGTTCTTTTGGCACAAATCTTTTTGGTTCTTAAAAAGAAACAGTTTGAGAAAGTTCAATTATCCGAAATGAATTTCTAGATTCGCAGATTTGTCAACAGTAAATTCAGCTCGTAAAAAGAATCCAATTCTTATTCGCAATTCTCGTATGATTTGATTCAAAAAATGAATAAAAGTCTTTCTCTTTTGCTTTTTTATATTCTTTTTCTACCAGATGTCGGGGATAGGTTGGACTGCATTCCTAGTCATAGTCTGTATATTGTGAAGAAGGCTTTTTGACTTCCTATTTCTTTTTCAATCCACCAAATTAGAGCTGTGTGACTATGTCAGTATTGTCAGATTTCAATGTCCTAGAATGCGACAAAAGTGATTTTTCTATTCAATATAGATTCTATCTAATAATACAATACAAGGAAATTCGACGAAACAATAAATAGAAGATCACTATTAACTAAGTGGAGAATAGAAAGCAAAGGAGTAGGGGAGGGATTGGGTTATTGGTCTTTCTAGTTTTCGGCACAAGAAAAGGCCTCTTCCGCAGCCCTTTCTTGTGTCGAAAAAAGAAGAGTTCTTGATCCCCTTCGTCAAAGATTCTATTCTTTGTTTTGATCTTTTCCAGGTTTATCAGAACCTCTTTTTTCTTTGTCCACTACCATATTTTCAGATTCTATATATGAAAGAAATAGAAAATAAAAAAGAGAGAGATCCTTTTATTGAGCAACAACCAGAACTTATTCAATGAACTTCTAAAAAAATTGAAAACTCAATGAGATACTAAAAAAAAGAAAGAAGGGTCTATTCGTATAGAAAGCAAAAATATTTTTCTGATATCTGACGACAGATATAGGGAAAAACGAGTCTAAAGCAGAAAGATTCCGTTGTGTCATCCAGCCTTAAATGGAGTTGAGTTATTTCCTCTTTTTTTTTTAGAAGAAAGTCTCAATAGATATAGATATTGTCGAGGAACGGATGTTCTGAATCACTTAATGAAGGTGATTTTTCAAAAAGATCATCAGATAAAGAATGAAATGGGGTTTTTTTGAAAGATCA